AAATTTGGCCCCTTCCCCTGTTTCCGCCTACGTATATAGGATACTTTAAGAAGTGGGTGTCTTTCTTAGTAGCGGGGTCGGGGGAAAGAATAGGAAAGGTGATTTCACTATATTTCTGACCAGGAACAGGGCCTATGACAAGAATATTTTTTTGATTGGGGCGATAGCTCTGAAAAGACACATTGCCCATCTTTTCTTTTATCTCGGGGGAAATACGATCGGGAGGGGCTAATTCAAAACCCTCTGGTAAAATAAGAACAGCCCCCACATTCAGGGCTCCTTTTTTACCATTAGCAAGAACTTGTTTCACTTGCATATCATAAGGAATTCGAACAACTGCTTCAAATACAGTATCGGGAAGTACCGCTTGCGGAACCTCAATATCCACCGGTTTATTAGCTAAATGGCAATTGGCGCATACAATACGTCCAGTCGCTTCTCGTGGATTTTCATAACCCTGCTGTGCAAAAATGGGATATGCATTTGAAATGGATGTACGAGTGATGATATATATCATGAGCGATATGGAAATAGATCGAGTAATTTGTTCCTTTATCCAAGAAAAAGTATTTCTAGTTTGCATGGTCCAACCATTGATCCCGAAAATATATTTATACAATAAATTTGGGTAGGTCACTAATGGAGTTTCCTATCCACGATTCTGTTATTTACTGGAATAATTTGTTTTGACTCGATTAATATATATAGGAATATAGGATGAATCTCCGGGATGGGTAGAAATAGAAAGCGATTTTCAATGCTTTGCTTATGTACAACTGCAAAGTAAGAAACATTATAATTGGATTAGGTAGATAATTTTTCAGTCATTCATTGAATGATAAATCACTACAAGTGACGGAGATACGCGATTTAAATAACGGAAAATCCAATATTTTAAAATTGTATCTAGAATGACTGGAAAAGTGGAAACAAGGCCAGATATAATTTGATCATTATGAACAAATCCAAAATCCTTGTAGACAAAGCCAATCATCAGTTCCCAACCATGGGGCGAATGAAATCCGATACATAAATCAGTTAATAAAAGAAGAGAAAAAGCTTTTATTGTGTCACTTAAGTTATATAGGAATTCTTGAGCCCAAGAATTAAGAATAACGAGTTCTTTATTACCCAAAATAGAATAACCACTTAGAATAATGAAACATATTATATTTGTCGAGAAGTGCAAAATCGTATGAATACGACCCTCGTTGTGTATCTTGATTAATTGGATTGTTTCTTTGTGAATTCCTATACGAAGGTTTTGTAGATGTGTCTCCGAGTATTCCTTGATCATTTCCTCTAAGAAGAGGAGTTCCTCTAATTCTATGAATTTTTCTAGAATACTCTTTTCTTCAAGATCATTCAAAAAAGTTTCGGATTGCCTAGTGTTCCACCAATTAGTAACCCATGATTCCAGACTTTTTTGAAAGGAGAGAGAAATCCACCAGGGCAAAAATACTATAGATGCAAGATATAAAAGAGGAGTGAATGCTTTCTTTTTTGCCATTTTTTCATCTGTGAATTGTTAATGAACCCATCTCATTCGTCGACTCTATGTAATCTAATATTTCTCTCACGCATAGTTCTATTACAAGTTATCAAACCTATGAATCTATTCACTCTTTTTTATTTGTGATTTCGTGGTTAGGCCTTGAATCTAGAAAAAAATACGGAAAAAGATGAAAAATTCGAATGAATATATATGAATAAATAATATAATAAAAATTGTTTCCCCATATCTCAATCAGTTAAATTCGAAGCATATATCTCTTTTCGATGAACGCCCGGAAAAACCACTTTAAATAATGAATATGAATAGTATTCAGATTTTGAGACAAAAGAACTCCTTTTCTATCATTATATAAAAAAAACCTCTAATATTTCGAAAAAATTTAACTGACTATGAGTAGTCATCGATAGAATAATTGAGGTAATTTTCTGAAAAATATTGTGAAAAATGAGTGACAAAAAACGACATAAATAAATTGGCTACATTATAAGAGATCCAAATTTTTCGTCATTAAGGAGCACAAAAAGGTTTTTTTATACTTGTTCCATATATGTCTGCTTTGACTCGAATGAATGTTCTGAAGAAACCCCAATTAAGTTATTTTATAGAAAAAGAGGATTCTTGCTTTTTTGCCCTCCCGCGAGAAAGCATTAATTTCTCAGCTGATTTGTTAAAATACTTCAATAGGTACACGCAAGAAATAAGCCAATTCAGCAGCTTTTTGTTCCATTTCCCGTGGAGTAAAATTCTCATCAGTACGAGTCAATGGAATGGCTCCCTGGCCTCTGATATCCATATAAAGGACACGACGAGCATAAATACCCTCTTTAACTTCTATTCTGACGGACTGAATATCTTTTATAAGAAATCGGAGGAAGACCCGACGATTTTTTCCAGGGAATCCCCAACGAAAGATACACACTATTCCGTCTTTTCTATCAAATCGATCATAACCACTACCTACATTCCACGAAATTGTGCACCACAAATAGGAGCTAATAAAAAGACCCGCGATCCCATAGAAAGACATCACAATCCCTTGTGGAAAAAAAACTATTTGCTGAGACGGAAATAAAGATATCAAATTTCTACCAAGATAACTCGAGGTTCCAACCAACAAGAATCCTAATGAACCTAAAAAAAGGATAACAGCCCAGCAGAAATTACTTGTTTTTCGAGCCCCCGTTATAGGTTCTATCCATATATGTTCTGATCGACAACTCATACTTGATCCGGTTGCTTTTTTTGGAATTGAGAGAATACCCCAAATGAATTTGCCGTTTATTTCCGAAGTAACTCGCATCAACTAGCACTAGTTTGATGTGAACCTTTAGGAGTAATTCATTAAATTGGTTAGATCTAAACTAATAACACACCCTTCGTATGACTCACTAAAGATAGCCACATGTATATAGATAGACCAACTTTACAGTTCAGCTATTCGGCGATTCGGGTCTATTTGAAACTAGCTAATAGCATTTTGGGGAGATTTCGACGGAAGCCTCTTATACCATATTTAGCTAAATGGATATCTGTGTTATGATACAAGCGTCAGTTTTGAAAAAAAAAATAAGATTTTGCGCCCTCGGCTCTAAACAATCTTGTTTTTTTGAACATGAAGAAATAAAGAAGCCATTGCGATTGCCGGAAATACTAGGCCTACTAAAGGGACCAAAACAGAGGGAAAATTAAGATTTGTCATAGAATGGGTACCTCGATTTACTATTTGTACCTGTTATTATTATTTAGATTTTATATTTATTATTTATAATATATATTATTTATAATATAAAGATATCTTATCTTATTATATAATATATATAAAGATCTTACTTATATCTTATCTTACTTATATATATAATATAATAAAAATATAATAATATAATATATAGTATTTATATTATAATAATTTGATTTGATTATAATTTGATAATTCTAAATTGGAATTATTACTACTTAAAATTTTTATTAATATCTATATCTATTAAGAATTAATTATTAATTAAAAATAATATAAGTATCTACTATCTAAGTCTAAGTGAGTATATAATGTAGTTTTTCATCTTTCTACATGAAAAATTTGAGAGGATATGGATGAGATATTATTTTCTTCATTTTTTGCTCTTGTCTTCGAATTTCATTCACTAAGCAAAAAGTTTTTTTTAATGAATTAGATTCTATTTATATTGATTATTCTATTTATATTGATTCAAGGGTTTGTTAGAATCCCATCCAGCAGGGATTCTTAGTCAAAATAGGATTATCGTACGCTATAGAAAGATAAAAAATTCTATACTATATTTTCTAGATTTTAATTTAATTATATATGACGAGAAGAAGATTTTTTTATTTGCCTAATTTCACGAAAAAAAGAATTTCATCTTTTATCTTGTTAATAGAGACTTCTTGATCAATAATCAGGAATATAGAAAAAGGGTCAAATTTCCGATTTTATGTGACTTTTGATTCGTTATACAATTAGATCTTATGTCAACAAAGAAAACCCATTCGTCTCAATTTCACTTGTATTCCGATAAACGAATTACTTGTTTGCTCAAAATAATGGACTTAATGTTCTAATTTTGATTCAAAGGAAAGAAAGTGTGGAGTTGAAATAACTCACTCAGAACGCCTTTTAAAGGATTACGTGGTACGATTAGATCGAATAAACCCTTCTGGAATAAATACTCAGACGCTTGTGAACCTTCGGGTACTGTTTTATTCAATGTTTGTTCAATTACTCTTTTACCCGCAAAGGCAATGTAGGCATTGGGTTCGGCAATAATGATATCCCCCAACATACCAAAACTGGCTGTCACCCCACCAGTAGTAGGAGATGTAAGGATTGGTACATAGAATAACTTTTTATTTGATTGATAATCATATAAAGCAGAAGATATTTTAGCCATTTGCATCAAGCTCAAACTTCCTTCTTGCATACGTGCCCCTCCGGAAGCACACACTATAATAAGAGGTAGAAATTCTTTAGTAGCATATTCAATCAAACGGGTAATTTTCTCCCCGACTACGGATCCCATACTACCCCCCATAAACTGAAAATCCATAACCCCTATTGCTACGGAAATACCGTTTAATTGCCCTATGCCTGTTTGAACAGCCTCGGTTAATCCTGTCTTTCTTTGATAAGAATCGATACGATTTTTATAAGGCTCCTCCTCCGAATGAAATTGAATGGGATCCAGAGAAACCATGTCTTCATCCATAGGCTCCCAAGTACCCCGATCGATCGAAAGTTCGATTCTATCAGAACTACTCATTTTCAAATGATATCCACATTGTTCACAAAGATTCATTTTTGATTTAAAAAATTTCTTATAATTTAATCCATAACAATTTTCGCATTGAACCCACAAATGCTTGTATTTTTGAGTTACATCCAGATTAGTAGAACTTTGTCGTATACTCCTTCCGGCTTTTTTACTACTATTTCCACTTTTACCACAAATGGAACTAGAAATGTAATTGT